AAAATAATTAAGTATAGAAGATGAAATTCATTAAATGGAATAGACAGACATAAAACTGAATCATACCACATCATTTCATTCTATTCTACGGATCTTACAAAGCCTATTTTACATCATTCAGGTATGATCATAGAGAATATTCTCTTTAAGCGAACCGGCCTATCCTTTACTACGTAAAGAACTTACGTGGGTCTTGGCTGGATCCGGAGACACATTTGGTCGTGATTTACAACGTGGCGGATAAAATAATATATCCGCATGGCCAAATCAATAGTTCAAGTCACACACTCCCATAATCCATTCTTTCTTTGCAAGATTCACTTCAACTAGTGGTATCAAATATAGAATATTTGAGTGTTTCGTTGAAGAAAAATATCCAAAAAACATGTGTGTTAAAAAAAAAACACATATTTATAGCAATGAACTAGTTTTGTTCTACCCAATATGATATATAATTAATTTTAAATATCTATTTTACGTTTTCTCTATAAAGGACCCGAAATACCTTGCTTACGTATCATTAGAAAGTGCATCAACATAAATACAGCAGTAAGGAGAGGCAATACAAAAGTATGTAAACTGTAAAAACGAGTCAAAGTGGATTGGCCCACACTAGCACTTCCACGTAATAACTCCACTAAAGGCGATCCTATTAGTGGAATGGCTTCAGGTACACCAGTAACAATTTTGACTGCCCAATAACCGATTTGGTCCCAAGGTAAGGAATAACCAGTTACACCAAAAGATGCCGTTAATACAGCCAAAACCACACCTGTAACCCAAGTTAATTCGCGGGGTTTTTTAAACCCACCTGTTAGATATACACGAAATACATGTAGAATCATCATTAGAACCATCATACTTGCTGACCATCGATGAACCGATCGGATTAACCAACCAAAGTTGGCCTCAGTCATTATATATTGAACAGAAGAAAAAGCTTCTGTAACAGTAGGACGGTAGTAAAAAGTCATAGCAAAACCTGTAGCTACTTGTACTAGAAAACATGTAAGTGTGATTCCTCCTAAACAATAAAATATATTGACATGAGGAGGAACATATTTACTGGTTATATCATCTGCAATCGCCTGAATCTCGAGACGTTCCTCAAACCAATCATATACTTTATTGAGATAGGTAACCCGGGTAGATGACTCCCCCTCTGAGAACCGTATATGAAAATTTCATTTCATACGGCTCAAACTGAAACACAAAAATACTGATTTCAACAGATATTTTATAAAAAGGTTAAAACTTCTTAATCACTTGATAGATTTGAACCAACATAAACATATAAGAAAATACCTAATTAAATTTTTGTGATTAGAATACTAAAAAATATCAAGTTGGCTCATTTATTTATTTTTTATTTTGATCATTACAGGCCTCTTGAATCTTCTCCTTCCTATTTTTAATTTTTATTGGATTTATTGTATTGTTTTCTGTGCATAAAAAAAATAAAACTTATTCTTTTTTACAAATAGGAATTCTCTTGTTGAGACCCTATGAATCACCTGAAACCTCAGATTCATATTAGAACCACGATGATTTATTCTCAAGTTAAACTAAAAGGTTCTCTGAGTAAGAATCTTTTGATTGATCACTTTTTGAAAAATAGATGCAATGACTTGACTCAACAAAATCTATAGAAAAGAAAGATTTTTTTTTCGGTCAAAATCAAAATCTGAAGAAGTTTCATTCATTTGATTTAGAAAATATCATTTCTAGTTAATATATTTCCATTTTTTTTTTGAGTGCGGTTACGAGGTCTGACTGAATAATAGTTATGAATCATAGTTCAATTTTTTCTTTTATTGGTCTTATTTCGTGCTCCAGATATTAGAATAAATGTCTGACGAGGTAGAATTAATTATCTTGTTAGAAATAACAGACCTTTTCTATATATGATCCATAGGATCAATTATAACAAGTCACACACTCATTTTCCAAAAATACCGAAACAAAAAAAGTCCACGATCGAACTACCAAAATTTTTTATTTAGAAATAAAAATTTTCAGATTAATAATAATTTTTTCTTTATTGGAGATACCAAAATCTCATATCATATTCTTAAAAACCTAATTCCTAGGAATCCCATCCAATAAAACAGAAGAGTTATAAATTTCCAAAAGAATACATAAGAATACAGCAAATAAAGCCATTGCAACTCCCATAAATGGTGTAGTACCCCAACCTGGAGCTACTTTACCATATTCTGAATTCAAGGGTTTCAATAAACTCCCTACAGAAGTTTGTTTTGGTCCAGATCTAGAACTATCTTCAAAAGTTTGCGTAGCCATAAATTCTATTTTATTAAAAAATAATTGGTTAAGACCTGTTGACTTTGTATACTATTCTGTTGTATTTCTAAATACAAATAAATGATCTTTATAGTAGATCCATTCTGAAAATTTTTAAAAAATGGAAACAGGAACTCTAGTCGCGATCTTTATATCTGGTTTACTTGTAAGCTTTACTGGGTATGCCTTATATACCGCTTTTGGGCAACCCTCTCAACAACTAAGAGATCCATTCGAAGAACATGGGGATTAGTTAAAGTAATTGAAGTAATGAGTTTCCCTTTTTGGTAGACTCATTACTTCAATTAAATTGTTTCAAGATTTATTTCATTTTTTTATTTTAGTTGGAACCTTAGGTGGTTCTCGAAAAAAGATAGCGAAAAAGATTATCCCTAAAGTCGAGACTAAAAGGAATGTATAAACCAATGCTTCCATAGATTCGATTGTGATTTACAATTATAGCTTCCACACCTATTCATTTGAGATCATTTAATAAAATAAAGAAAAAGAATCAAAGAAAAGATGATGATTCAAATAAAGATTCCTTTTTGTTGTATCCCATAAAAAAAAAGAGGAAAGAAATATACCACAATAATGCTGTATCAGACAGTTTGTCTCTTTGTAGTTGGATCGCCAAGTTTTTGGAATGTTCCAAATTCAACTTGAGCATCCAAATCTGGATCAATACCAGCAAAAACATCTCTAAACAAGGTTCTAGCGCCATGCCAAATGTGTCCGAAAAAGAAAAGCAAGGCGAATGTAGCATGTCCAAAAGTAAACCAGCCTCTTGGACTACTACGAAAAACACCGTCAGATTTCAAAGTAGCTCGATCTAATTCAAAAATCTCACCTAATTGGGCACGTCGAGCATATTTTTTAACAGTAGCAGGATCTGAATAACTTAATCCATTAAGTTCACCACCATAGAACTCAACAGTTACACCTACTTGTTCAACACTATATTTAGATTCTGCCCTTCTAAAAGGAACATCGGCTCTAACAATCCCGTCTTCATCTACCAAAACTACCGGAAATGTTTCAAAAAAGGTAGGCATACGACGCACAAAAAGTTCCCGACCTTCTTTATCTCTAAAAACGGGGTGTCCTAACCATCCAACCGCTATTCCATCTCCGTTATCCATTGAACCTGCTCTAAATAATCCCCCTTTTGCCGGATTATTACCAATGTAATCATAAAAAGCTAATTTCTCAGGAATTTTAGACCAAGCTTCCGATAAACTTTGATTTTCGGTTAGCCCGGAGCTAACTCTTCGAGATATTTCTTGTTGAAAGTATCCCTGATCCCATTGATAACGAGTAGGACCAAATAATTCGATTGGGGTAGTTGCTGAACCATACCACATAGTTCCTGCAACAACAAAAGCTGCAAAAAAGACAGCAGCAATACTACTGGAAAGTACAGTTTCAATATTGCCCATACGTAATCCTTTGTATAGACGTTGAGGTGGACGAACACTCAGATGGAATAAGCCTGCTAATATACCTAATGTGCCCGCAGCAATATGATGAGAGGCTATTCCTCCTGGAACAAAAGGATCAAAACCATCCACACCCCAAGCTGGATTGACAGTTTGTACTTTTCCAGTTAGTCCATAAGGATCCGACACCCATATTCCAGGACCATACAAACCTGTTACATGGAATGCGCCAAAGCCAAAACAAGCTAGACCTGAAAGAAATAAATGAATTCCAAAAATCTTGGGCAAATCCAAGGAAGGTTTTCCTGTACGTTCATCACAAAATATTTCTAAGTCCCAATATACCCAATGCCAGATAGCTGCCAAGAAGCACAAACCAGAAAATACTATATGTGCGGCTGCAACACCTTCATAACTCCAAATACCTGGATTCGTTACAGTTCCTCCTGAAATATTCCAACCACCCCACGAATTGGTTATTCCTAAACGAGTCATGAAAGGTATAACGAACATACCCTGTCTCCACATTGGATCAAGAACAGGATCAGAGGGATCAAAAACCGCTAATTCGTATAAAGCCATCGAACCGGCCCAACCAGCAACTAGAGCTGTGTGCATTATATGAACAGAAAGCAATCGACCGGGATCATTCAATACGACAGTATGAACACGATACCAAGGTAAACCCATGGAAATACCCCTTTATCAAAGAGAAATAGAAACTTGATTTTCTCGCATTAAACTAAGAATACTATATACTGTGTACCTAATACTGTGTACCTAAACTTTTTTTCAGTGGATTCTGTGGTTTATTTTTATTTCATCTTATTCAAAAGAAAAATAAGTAAACAACTCTGTTCGTAAGAACAAAGAGAAGCAAATCTATTCTATACCCGATAAGTACCAATACGCAATGGGAAGATTGCATTATTGAAGAATAAATGGATACTTTTTGATCATTCCAATGATCAATTCCTTTGTTATAGTTTTTTTGAATCCATTCTGTCTTACTCTATCAAAAAACTATTCCATGTATCAAATAAAAGAAAAAGGAATGAAGAAAAGAAATTATGGATTGTCACCTCAAAAATATATTATTTTTTCAAAAATATATGAATATAAAAAAATATGAAAAAGTAAAATAATGAGTATGAAATGAGTATAAAATTCAAATTAAAGTCAATCAAATATGTATTGTATTTCAAAAAATTATTTTTTTGCCATGTATCAATGGTGAATTACCGGTAGAATAGAAGGTTCCATCGGAACAAAAAGGCACCTTGCTTTCAAAAAGATGAAAAAAAAATAAGAAATAGAGAAATTTAAGAATGGGAAGAAGAACAAGAATCGTGGTTGGGAAGGTTATAGTAGTAAAAGCCATTGGAATCGCTATTTGATATAGTGAATAATTCACTTTGTTATTGATTTACTCTAGTCGGAAAAAAGAATAACTGAGAGGTTGCAGGATTTATGCCGATCGGAATACAAAAAGTGCCTGTTATTCGTTCTGAGGAGACAGTTTTCGTTACTTTATCTGAACTACTTCAGGTAGAAAGAATCCTTTTTCTATGCAAAAATATAGAATTCCCTTTTGTGAATGAGCTTATTGCTTTCATACTATTAATGGATCTCGAAGAGGAAAGTAATATTTATATATATATAAACTCTCACGGTGGGGGGCACTATCAACAATGGCCCGTTATGATACTATGCAAGTTTCAGGTTCTGACGTGTCCACAACGAATCTAGGATTAGCTGCATCAGCGAGGGCATCTTTGATTCTGGTCGGAGGAGCAAACGGGTAGCATTCCCTCTCGCTAGGATTAGGATTCACCAATCTTCGGCTGGCTATATTTGTGGAAATGCAGACGAAATCTTTGTGGAAGCAGAAGAAATGTGTGAACTTTGTAACATAATTGCGGAATTTTATGCACAAAATACTGGTCAATCTATAAATGTTATACAGGATGATCTGGAAAGAGATACTTTTATGTCTACAATCGAAGCTCAAGATTATCTGTCGATCGCATAGCAAATCAAAAAAGAAAATCCTTAGTGATCTGAGTTCTTTTTATCAATTATTTTTATTGAATTCAATACTCAAAAGAAATAATTGATAAAAAGAACATTTGGTTAAGATCAATCTAAACCAAATCATTTTATTCTATCTAGATATACATAGAATATGCCAACTATTAAACAACTTCTTAGAAACAGACGACAGCAAAAAAAAAATGTTAAGAAATCTCCCGCTCTTAAAGGATGTCCTCAGCGTCGAGGAACATGTACTAGGGTGTATGTGCGACTCGTTCAGATCATGAGTTCGAACAGATGAGAGAATTTTTCCAGTATCAACGATCAATACTGATAAATAGGATAGTAATAAAAAAGTATAGAATATAATATACCTATTAATTCTATAGAATCTCAAATTTATGGTTTTCATTGGTAAAAATCCAATCATTCTCGATTTGAAAAAAGAATCAATTCTCCATTGGTAATAAAAGATTATCCATTAAGCGGAGGAAAGAGCATTATAGAAAGCATGCTCCCTTTTTGATTGAAAGAACGGACTCATAGGGTCAGCTATCTAGCTAACTTTTCTAATTAAATACCGTCACTGTATGGATAACTCTTAGTGTGAGAAGGGCTATTACTTTCTAATTAATAGGTAGAGCCAAAGAATATGAACTATACAAGTTCATAAAATCCTTTGTTTGATTAAATGAAAAAAGAAGCTCCGGTGCATAGAGAGGACCTCACCGTTTGAGAGGTAACCATAGAAACGATGGAACCCACTATTTTTTTTGAATATAGAAAATTTGAAGAATGGGAAGAAGAATAAGAATCGTGGTTGGGAAGGTTATAGTAGCAAAAGCCATTGGAATCGCTATTTGATATATTGGATACTTCGCTTTGTTATTGATTGACCCTAGTCGGAGAAAATAATAATTGAGAGATTGGAGGCTTTATGCCAATCGGAATACCAAAATTCCCTGTGACTCGTTCTGAGGAGACAGTTTTCGTTACTTTATCTGAACTACTTCAGGAAGAAAGAATCCTTTTTCTATGCAGAAATATAGAATTCCCTTTTGTGAATGAGCTTATTGCTCTCATACTATTAATGGATCTCGAAGAGGAAAGTAATATTTATATATATATAAACTCTCATGGTGGAGGGGCACTATCAGCAATGGCCCTTTATGATACTATGCAAATTTCAGATTCTGACGTTTGTACAATGAATCTAGGATTAGTTGCATCAGCGGCATCTTTGATTCTGGTTGGAGGAGCAATTCCTAAACGGGTAGCATTTCCTCTCGCTAGGGTTATGATTCACCAACCTTCGACTGGCTATTTTTCTGGAACTACAGAGAAAATTCTAGTGGAAACAGAAAAAATTCTAGAATTTCGTAACACAATTGCGGAGATTTATGCACAAAAAACTGGTCAACCTATAAATGTTATACAGAATGATTTGGAAAGGGATACTTTTATGTCCGCAAAAGAAGCTCAAGATTATCATATTATCGATCGCATAGCAGTTACAAAAAATTGGAAAATATAATCCGATCTGAGTTCTTTTTCTCAATTGATAGGAGAATAGGATATCATTCAATTTTTTTCTATCCTATACAAGAACTTTTTGTTTTTGTATAGGATATATCAAAATTTTTAGATATTTTAGGATGACATTAATAAAAAAGGTATAATAATATTATAGAAAAGATTCTACAAAATATATTTAATTATTTAATATAGAATTATATTAAATATATATAATTTATTAAATAATTATTTTTAATAATTAAAATTGAAAATATCAATAATTTCATTATTTTCCTTTCTATTTTTTTTTTTATTTATTTTATTGGTATTTATTTACTTTATTTTTTATCAATATTACTATTACTATTGACAAATAGTATTTGATCAATACAATATTGTATTGATCAAATACTATTTGATCGTACATAAATATATTTTTTTATTCTGTTCTTTCTCTATTGTTTCTTTACTCGAACAGTAAGTTTATATTTCATCATTAAAATATCTTTTTTTTTAATAACAAAAAGATTTTTTTTTCAAATTTTTCATTTTGATTGGAATGGATTTCGAAATTTCAATTTTAGTAATTGAATTTCGATTTTTTTTATTGAACTTTTGATTTTTCTGTTACTAATTTATGATTTTGACAAAGTCATGGAATAAAATTGATTTGGTTTTTGATTTTGATCATATATACCTCTCTTATTTTTTATCTGGGTTGCTAACTCAATGGTAGAGTACTCGGCTTTTAAGTGCGACTATGATTTTTTACACATTTGGATGAAGAAAAAAATTCGTCCAGACTTTTGGTAGAGTCTATAAGACCGCGACTGATCCTTAAAGGTAATGAATAGGAAAAAGCAGCATGTCGTAATAAAAAGGATTTTCTTCTTTAAATCTTTTAATTTATTTACTATTTATTTTTTCGATTTATTATATTGAAAATAAATAAAGTATAATTTTTTGGATCTTATCCAACCACTAAAATTGTAAAAAATTGTTTTGAATTTTGGAAGGAGAAAAAAGAAATTTCCGAATTTTAGCTGAGTCTATTGAATAAATGGATAGAGCCCGATGGCTCCAATTCTGATCAAGTCAAAAAGAAACGAGCTTATGTTCTGTATCTTTATAGGAACGATTTCCCGATCTAATTAGATGTTAAAAATATATTAGTACCGAATCCGGGAAAAGATGAATGAGTTTTTTTATGATTGAACTTTTGATCTGATTCATTTAAAAAATGAATCCTAATTATTCTTTATTTTAAATTGGAGATGGGTGTGTAGAAGAAACTGTATATTGATAAAAAAGATGGATTCCAAAATCAAAAGAGCAATTGGGTTGCAAAAATAAAATATTTTAACCTACTAAAACTGAAAATTCGAACAAATCAGTAAACTAAACTACTTGGATAGAAAAAAATCTTTCTAATAATAATATTTTTCTATTATTAGGATTAGTTAATAGAGCTGGGTTTCTCGTTTCTCTTCCGGAGTATCTAGTATTTATATATACTAGAATCAATAAGAAAAACTCTGTTCTGACCATATTGCACTGTGTATCATTTTATAAACCCAGAAAAGGCTTATTTCTTCTGCTTAAAGTAAAGATTTCAATGGAAGAATTTCTCAAATATCTTGAAAAATCTAAATTTCGTCAACAACAATGCTTATATCCGCTCCTTTTTCAGGAGTATATTTATGCATTTGCTTATGATTATGGTTTAAATGATTCTATTGAACCTGCGAAAAAACTGATTAGCTATGATATTAAATCTAGTTTAATACTTGTAAAACGCTTAATTATTAGAATGTATCAACCGAATTCTTTTATGAATTCGGTTATTAAAAATTGTAACCAAAATCAAATTAATGAGCACAACCGCTTTTTTTACGCTCATTTTTTTTCTCAGATGATATCTGAAGGTTTTAGTTTTGTTGTAGAAATTCCATTCTTTTTTCAATTGATATTTTCTTCCTCTAAAAAAAAAATATCAAAATTGCAAAATTTACGATCTATTCATTCAACATTTTCTTTTTTAGAGGACAAATTTTATTATTTTAATAATGTATTAGATATAATAATACCTTATCCTGTTCATTTTGAAATCTTAGTTCAAATCCTTCAATGCTGGATCCAAGATATTCCTTCTTTGCATTTATTGCGATTATTTCTCTTCGATTATTCTAATTGGAATAGTTTCATAAATTCAAAGAAATTAACTTCTATATTTTCAAAAGAAAATAAAAGACTTTCTTGTTTCTTATATAATTTTTATGTATCTGAATATGAGTTTTTATTCTTTCTTATTCGTAAAAAATCTTCTTGTTTAGGATTAACATCTTTTGGAACCTTTCTTGAGCGAATCTACTTCTATAGAAAAATAGAACATTTTAGAATAGTACATCATATTTTTTTGAATAAAACTTTATGGTTCTTCACAGATCCTTTCATGCATTATGTTCGATATCAAGACAAAGCAATTCTAGCATCAAAAGGCACCGATCAATTTATGAAGAAATTGAAATATTGCTTTGTCTATTTTTGGCAATATTATTTTCATTTTTGGTCTGAGTGTAATAGGTTTCATAGAAACCAATTATCTTATTATTCATTTTACTTTCTCGGTTATTTTTCAAGTGTAAAAATAAATCCTTTGGTGGTAAGGAGTCAAATATTAGAGGATTTTTTATTAATAGATACTCTTTTTA